ACCCAAAAAATCAAGGGAATGCTTGGATAATTGGTTTATATGGATTCTTCCTGGTTGAGACCATACATAAAAATGACATTGCCAAAAATTGACAAGATAATATTTCCACTTATTCATCAGAAGAGGAGTCTCTTTTGATGCCAGAATAGATTTTCCTCGATATCTAACATACTGCATAAAAGGATCCTTGAAGAACCATAAGGTGGCCGGAAAATCGTTAGCAAAGACTTCTTCAACAGGATATTTTATTTTTTCATAAAAACATATTCGCTCAAAAAAGATCCCAGAAGAGGTTAATCGTAAATGATTAGATTGGTTACGGAGAAAAAGTAAAATGGATTCGTATTCACATACATAAGAATTATATAGGAGCAAGAATAATCTTGGATTACTTTTTGCAAAAATAGATTTTTTTGGAGTAATAAGACTATTCCAATTATAATACTCGTGAAGAAAGAGCCGTAATAAATGCAAAGAAGAGGGATCTTTCACGCAGTAGCGAAGGTTTTGAACCAAGATTTCCAGATGAATGGGGTAGGGTATTAGTACATCTGATGCATAATTTAAATGTGGGAATTTGTCCTCGAAAAAAGGAAATATGGAATGAATTGATCGTAAATTATAAGATTTTACGATTTCTGTCTCCTCTAAGGAAGGTACTAATCTTAGGGAAAACGGAATTTCCACAATGACTGCAAATCCCTCCGATATCATTTGAGAATACAAATTTTTGTTGTACCCCAAAAATCTATTTTGATTAGAATCATTAACGGAAATAAGAAAATGATTCTGTTGATACATTCGACTAATTAAACGTTTTATAATTAGTAAACTAGATTTCTTGTCATAACCTACATTATCCAACAAAAGGGATCTATTTAAACCACGATCATGAGCAAGTGCATAAATATACTCCCGAAAGATAAGTGGGTATAGGAAGTCATGTTGCTGAGATCTATCTAATTCTAAATATCCTTGAAATTCTTCCATTTAAAATTCGATTTGAACCAGAAAAGAAATAGGGAATTTATTGGGTTATCAAATGATACATAGTACGATACAGTCAAAACAAGGTATTTATAGTAAGAAAAAACTAGATACCTCGGAAACAAGTCAAACTCATCAACGGACTCTCTAGCCCCTTATGTTCATTTATAGGATAACAAGATAGTTAGAAGTCCTTTATTTTTTCAATCCAATCGCTCTTTTGATTTTGAAAAAAAAATCTCTTTATCAATATACTGCCTTCTTCTACACATTTATCTCTACCCCATAAAGGGGAATAGCTAATAGTTAGGACTCATAAGAAATTTCTAATCCACTCATCAGAAAAGCCTTTCCCGCATTAAGCACTAATATATTTTTAACGTCTAATTAGATGGGGTAATCATTCAAAAATGAAGAACAGAAGCTCGTTACTTTTTATTTCCCTATAATTGGAACCTTATAGTAAGGCTCTACCCATTTATTCACTCGACCCCCAAAAAGATTCTTTTTAAAAAATTGTTAGACACCACGAATTTAAACAATTGAAATAAGATTTGGGACCTATTCAGTAAGAATGAAATATTCTAAGAATTATCCATTGCTACGACATGCTGCTTTTTCCATTCATTCCTTTCAGGATCAGTCGTGGTCTTACAAACTCTACCGATGGTATGGACGAATCTGTTGCTTCATACAAATGTGTAAAAGATGCTAGCCGCACTTAAAAGCCGAGTACTCTACCGTTGAGTTAGCAACCCCCAAAAACTAATTCGAATGTGTAGATACAATCAGAATCCCAATAAATAACGAAATTGAATGGCACAACGCAATCAACCCCCCCCAAAAAAAAATGAAAAAAAAAATTCTAACCCACTCTGAACATAATAAAAATGTTCAAATCCGACGAAAATACAAAAAATTCTCAGATAAAAGATAAAATAGGGATAAAGTCAAAGATTTTCAAATATTTATAGACCGCCTATTGTCTCTTATATTATCCATTAATTAGTATATATCGAGTTTTATTGATTTTAATCTTAATCAAAAAAGACTTCTTGTATGACAGAAAATCCAAGAACCCATTATTTGAATGAAATAAAATCTATGGAACAGGGATAAATGGATCCATTTATCCACGATCGGATTATATTTATTTGATACACTGTTGTCAATATGAATATTGAGAAAAGCATACAAAAGATAAAACAAATTCTAAATCGAACTAAAAATTCTGATTTCAATCAATTAAAATGAATCAAATTCAAATTATTTTAATTGAAATATAAAAAAACTAAGGACTTGTGTTGGATTGGCACTATATATAAATATATAATATAGGTGGAAGACTAAATTAAGGAAGACGGGGGAGAAGTAGAAAAAAATGAGGTTATTCAATAACTAAAATAAACAGGTTTAGTCCTTTGTTTTTTTTTGTTCATAGAGTTCCAACGAAAACCACCCCATTGACGGTAATGCAAATTTTTATGTCTATAGACCCAATTACTTCTACGTCATTTCTTATTTATTCACTTGTTTCTATACTATTTTATTCTTTTTCTATACTATTTTATTTCGATTTCAAATTATTGGATCCATTATTATATCCATTAATATATCAATAAAATCGAAATCCATTTTTTGTCGTTATAAATAAACGACACCATTCTATAGTAACAATACTAAAAGTAACAATACTAAACGGAAGTATAATATGAATAGAACAAAAGAGGAACTAGCAAAGAAAAGAAAAGGTTATACAAAGCTATATACAAGTCATCCACACCTTCTTTTTTCTATTTTATTTCATTAATTGAATTTTGTTTGTTGATTAAGGCGAAGTTCCCTAAAAACCCCCGCCTTTTTTGAAATATCATGAACAGTTCCTGTAGGTTGAGCGCCTTTTTCAAGGAAATCTAGAATAACAGGAACATTTAAATAGATTTGATTCTTTATCGGATCATAAAAACCCACTTTCCGAAGATCTCTTCCCTCTCGTCGGGATCGAACATCAATTGCAACGATTCGATAAATGGCTCATTGGGATAGATGAACAATACCCCCCCCTAGAAACGTATAAGAAGTTTTCCCCTCGTACGGCTCGAGAAAATTAGAAATTATGTCTATGTATCGAATTACAATATCAAATATATCCATAAAATCATCAAATTAATTAGACTATTGATTTAAGTACTTTTTTTTCTTATTCTTACCCAACAAAAAAGAAAATTCGTCGTATTTGCACCCTCATAACTCAAGTTGGATAACTCTGAAATAACTCAAAAGAGAACCCTTTTAGATATTTCATTTATTGAGTGGTCTCTAACCCTTTTATTGTCTATCTCCTTTAGAATCTATTTTGATTCTTCATTCTGATCTAGTTGTTAAGACAATTGAAAAAGGTATTTACTTGTTCCAGGATCTTTGCCTTGAATCATTGGGTTTAGACATTACTTCGGTGATCTTTAAATCCTTTCAAAACGGCAGCAACATATCATTTTTTGTGATTTCTTTCTGTCAAAGAATCATACGAATGGTTGATTCCTGCGTAATACACCTTCCTTTTGAATTGGAAATTTTCTCGAATAGGACCTTTTCGGTTTATGTATCGAAAATATACTTACGAAGTTGTTCCAATTTATTGATTGATACTAACCCTAGATTATTGCCCCTGAAAAAAAATCTTTCTACTCGAGCTCCATCCTGTACTATATTACATCACCCCCCCCCAAAAAAAAAAGAGGGTTCCAGCGGAACAGAACAAATGATGTCGAGCCAAGAGCACTTTCATTCCTATATAATATATAAAAAAATGGTGGATGTAAGACTCCACAGCTGATCATGTCCTTCAAGTCGCACGTTGCTTTCTACCACATCGTTTTAAACGAAGTTTTACCATAACATTCCTTCGGTTTGGAACCCATATGTAATTGATTCAATTATGGAATCATGAATAATCATTGGTTCGGTCGGTACATAGTAATCTATTTAACCCTATTTTTTTAGATTCATAGAATTAAATATTGGAAATTCTATAAAATAGAAATAATTTTTTTTCTAAATTTTTAAATTTAGAATATTTTTATTGTAAAAATAAAATTAGTTATAAAATTAGTTAACTAATTATAACTAATATAACACGAATAAACAAGTTATTTTGAATCTGTATCTTCAAGTACCAAGAACTCATAAGAGTTCGTTACAAAGATTTAATTGATTGAAAAATTTCCTATCCGATACATGTATTTTGCATAACATAAAGTTTTCCAGCAAGGACCTTTCGTTTTTTATCATCAGTAAGAGAGAGAGAAATCCATATTGGATTAAACCATCTGTGAGTAAAAAAAGATAGATAAAAAAACACTGATGTAAGGGAAGATTGAAAATTTATGTTGTTATTTTTTCATATTTATACTGTAAAATCTGTAAAATAGGTACTATATTAACGAATCGCAAATGAATGAAATTTCCTATTTCATATGCGTGTTATTTGAACTCGATTAAATTTGTGAAAAAGATATGATTCCGCAGATTATTCAAAATTTAAAAAAGAAATAATAATCACATTCTATACCAATATTCTATTCTTAATACAGAAGGCTGTTCGAAAGGGCCATTTTTATTTTTATATATTTTATTATATTATGATATATATTTTAATTTTATTAAATTATGATATATATTTTATATATATTAAAATATATATTAATATAATGATCACATTATATCATTATATAATAATAATCATAGATCACATTATATCACATTATATAATAATAATCATAGACGGGGTATGATCTGGGACGGAAGGATTCGAACCTCCGAATAGCGGGACCAAAACCCGTTGCCTTACCACTTGGCCACGCCCCATTTTTTTCTATTAGACACTAATAAACACTAATATTGGTACGGGTTATTCGTCAACTCCAGTCTAAATATCTATTATTTATAAAATGGATTACTAGAATTTTGATACATATAGACTATACATGTAGACATAGAATTAAACTGAATTTATTGATCATTACATATAATTCAATTAAGATATTGTACGAAAGTATGATTTATTCTATTCTCTTTTGATTTGAGATTATAGAAGGATTTTTGATTGGGTGAGTTCAAATCAAAGAAAGTTTTTTGGTCTATCTTATTTTCTTTTTATTCATTTTTTTCTTCTATCAATAATAACATATTTATAATAATAATAAAAATAATAAAAAACTCAATTTATTAATAACTCAATCAAAATAAATACAATTATCCCCAAAACAAAATGTTTGTTATGCTTAATATATTTAGTTTAATCTGTATCTACCTTAATTCTGCTCTTTTTTCCAGTAATTTTTTCGTCGCCAAATTGCCCGAAGCCTACGCTTTTTTGAATCCAATTGTAGATATTATGCCAGTAATACCTCTGTTCTTTTTTCTCTTAGCCTTTGTTTGGCAAGCTGCTGTAAGTTTTCGATGATATTTTTAATAAAGTCCCAGATAAATTCATGATTTATTCGAAAAAAAAAAAGAATTCTACGAATTGATAAGATCAGATAAGTCCTACACTCTCAATTCAAATATTGAAATTATTGTACAACCGCGACAAATCCGGATCACCCCACTGCATTTCTTGGTGTCAAAATAAAAAAGTAGGGTATGCGGTATAAAAGTGGAGAATCTATTCTCTTTTTTCCTAAAAAAAATCTTGGAGATTGTGTAATGCTTACTCTCAAACTATTTGTTTACACGGTAGTGATATTCTTTGTTTCTCTCTTTATCTTCGGATTCCTGTCTAATGATCCAGGACGTAATCCTGGACGTGAAGAATAAAAGATAAGGTTTTTGTTTTCTTTGCTTGATTTTAAACTGTTATTAGTAAGATTTTATCTATTCCACATCCTTAAACTTCTTTAACTATTCATTTTTAACTATAAATTAAATAAAAAAAGAGCTCGCGATAAATTCGAAAGAAAATACCAAGTCATCAACAAAAACGGAAAGAGAGGGATTCGAACCCTCGGTACGAAAAACTCGTACAACGGATTAGCAATCCGACGCTTTAGTCCACTCAGCCATCTCTCCTCCCAATTGAAAAAGGATAATACTATGTTACATTATAAAAAATAAGGCTTGAAAACGCCCGTCATAGTATTATTTTTTGATTTCGTGATTTCGTCCGAAGGGGCTTTTTAGTTTCACGGCCCGGCCTGGTCAGTACTTAGCCGGGCCCGCCCTTTTGTTCCAACGAATCATAAAAAAAAGATTTTATTTATTTTGAAAAAAAAAAGAAAAAACACTTGCTTGTTATTGCGATTAAAAAGAAATAAAAAACTTTTTCAATTTCTATGATATAGAATCAAATGATATCGAATCAAAGTGCCGTTTCTTTCTTAGTTAGTCCTTTTATTCCAGTTTAAATAAGAAAAAGGGAACTGTCGTTTCTTGACACAATCCATTTTTGTGTTATGGCTTAAGTTCGAGACGTATAGGTCAAAAACCTCGGGCAAAAAAACACTTGGTATTTCGTTATTTAAATTAAATGAATCCTCTTTTCCTAATCTCATTAGGTCCTCTGATACAACACGTAAACGCTCTCGTTTTCATGATTTTTTTCTGATCTTTTGTTTTACTTTTGATTAGGGTCGACAAAAGGTCCATTTATATACAATAATCGGATTGTAGCGGGTATAGTTTAGTGGTAAAAGTGTGATTCGTTCTATAACCCCCTATATAGTTAAAGGGTCTTTCGGTTTGATTAATATTCATATATTCATTCCGAACAAAAACTTTAGTTCTTAAAAGGATTGAATCCTTTACCTCTCAATGAAAAATTCGAGGAAGAATATACATTCTCGTGATTTGTATCCAAGAATCAATTTAAAATGGAAAAATTGGATTATGAGATTACGAAACATAATTTTTTTTTATTGGATCAATACTTCCAATTGAATGAGTATGAGTAAAGGACCCATGGATAAAGATAAAAAGTGTATTTCTAATCGTAACTAAATCTTCCATTTTCCATTTATATAATTGCAAATTTATATAGGGGAAATTGAAGCAAAACAGCTATTAAACAATGTCTTTGGTTTACTAAAGACATCGAGAAATTGTTTTAGCTCGGTGGAAACAAAATGCTTTTCCTAAGGATTCTTTCAAATAGAAGTAGAGAACGAAGTAACTAGAAAGATTGTTAGAATATAACCCTCCTCTTTTCTATAGGGATCGTCTAGAAAGCGGGTTGTTCTGAATAGATTCAGACAGAAAAGCTGACATAGACGTTATGGGTCGGATTTTTTTATTTCGTTCATGTCTGAATCTGGGAATTTATCCATCTTCCATAAAGGAGCCGAATGAAACCAAAGTTTCACGTTCAGTTTTGAATTAGAGACGTTAAAAATGATGAATCAACGTCGACTATAACCCCTAGCCTTCCAAGCTAACGATGCGGGTTCGATTCCCGCTACCCGCTTTTACTTTAATCGTTATAATCTTTAATATTCTAAAATTCGAAAAATGAAATTT